CAATAAGAGAAAGAGATCTCGGATCGAATCGATATATCAATATCGATCCGAGTCCGGGCTGTTGGAATTGGAATAAGTTCCGCAGCAGATCACGAAATCTTGGCGATCCTCTCTATCTAATGAATGGGGAGTCCGCTTTGAAATCGTCCGCCCCGCACCCACCCCCGAGTATATACTTCAACAGGAATCACACAGGGATAGATTGATACAATAGAAACCTCCGGTAAAATGCCCGCCCGTAGCCCAACCCAGCAGATAAAGTACTTTACATAGTCCGTTTTAGGGATTGGGGATTTACCCATTCAGTGACTCTGGCACTGGACGTTCCCAAAATGGGTACTATTGGGTCGGGTGAATTTGATAATAGACCTTTGTTGGCATTCCAACCTTTCTTCTCCTTTCCGGGGCCTATCCGAAAGAGAATTCAGTACCTCTTGGTCGTGAATATCTGAATAGGACGAACCGGCCCCGTGGATATCTTTGCTTCCGAACAAAACAATTCGAATTAGGCTCGCGGAATGTGTATTATCCATATAGTAGTAATATAGGAGATCTTCCAATTGAGAAGATCCATCGACCTTTCATCAGACATGCGTACTTTTTATTTTCCAATAGATTTCTATCTTTCATTAATGGACCCTTTTTTGATGTAATGAGTAGAGTAATAGGCTCTAGTTGTTCGCCGCTCAAGAATTCTTATTTAGGCAGTTCATACCATCCATAACCATCCATACATAGTGTTTTGATCTAAGATTTCAATTCTTCCATCGTTCAGCAGTAGCATATTGTTCCATGGAGCTAAGGTCCAAAATAGGAAAGAAACAACTTTTTCCACGACTCTACCACTCGGTCAATTCTGTTCCGCTTAATCCCTCTTTCATGGCCACATATCTTTCCGGCTAAGGAATGGGAAAGCTTTCTCCTATTACAGGAATCAAATGTTTCATTTCATCCGGGAAAAGCCATCTCTTTCTCAACAATGTCTTTGTCATTTGATCCAATAGCCTTCCATTAGATAGGAAGAGATTTGATAAATACTGATAACTCTCGAATAGAGTATTAGAACGGAAAGATCCCTTAGATTTAGATAATGAACGATTGGTTCTAAGCCATCTCTGGCGATGAATCAACAATTCGAAGTGCTTTTCTTTTTCTTGCGTATTATTGATGAACCAGTCTTCTCTGAGATCTCTCATAGATCCAGATCTAGAAGGACCTGGTTGGGAAGTAAGAAGCACTTTTGGCATCTCTTGATCTGCAAAGAATTCTCGGCGTGAAAACAGAGAGACAGAGGGCTGATCTTTGAATAGGAAAGAGAATGGATCCGCAGGGTCCCAAATGAATTGGCTTATTTGAAAAAAGCCTTGTTCTGTGGAAGATCTATCTCGTGTCTGGTACTGCATGGTTCCACTCTGCACGAACTCCGAATCCTTCTCTTCATTCTCTTGAAGCTCATCCTCTTCACCTTCGTGATCAATGATCCGCTTGCTCCGAAATGACCAATAGGGAAATCCCAATTCATTGGGCCTTTCGATACAATCAAATAGATTGACCCAAGGGCGCCATATTCTCGGAGCCCAAACTATGTGATTGAATAAATCCTCCTCTATCTCTTGTGGGTCGAGGTCTCCTTCTTCCAACCCCGATTCGTATTTTTCATATAGAAATCTCTGATCAACGATAGAACAAGATCCATTTTGCATCATATCTAAGGGACTCCTTGGTTCGTGCCGAAGAAGCAATGCCACTCGATCATTATCAAACTGACTGCAATCTTTTTCTGTCCGTGAGGATCCCAAGAGAGCGCCTTCTACTTCTAATAGGCCACGAACTAGATCAGAATCATTCTCAAGGAATCCATAAGAAGTGACCCAATTTTTTTCATCGGGTCCGGGTGGAGACCAAAGATCTTGAGCGACCGATCCGGCAGAACAACTCAAAAGATAAAGAAGTATCGTTAATCTCTTCATGCTCGTTCCAAGCTCGAAGTACAATTTGTACACATAAGAATCCCCTTCCATAGATGATTTCTTCATATAGATAGATATAGGATCTATGGGGCAATTACTTAGAAGTACTGTTTGTGCAACAGCCCTTCCTATCTGATAGAAAAGGATCTCATGATCCTGAACCGAGCTTACCTGGGATCGCAAATCCCAAGTTTTTCTATGAAGAGCGGATCGAATTGTATTAGTGTCTATAATGGATTTCTTCTGTGTAATACTAATTGATAGGGCCTCATTGGTAAGTGATACAAGATCTCGTACATCGGAACCCATGGTTATGGACCCGAATCCACTAGCATTCGTATGGAAGATTTTCTTTTCCAAAGGAAATCCCCGAGTATATGAAAGAGTGAAAAAGTGCTTTCGTTGTTGTGGAATAAGAAGCCTTCGTATCTTAATGCACGTATTGAATTTATTCGCAGCTATTAGACCGGGATCCACTTTTTTGGGAATATGAGTCGACGCAATAACAAGAATATTGCTATTGGAGGATCTTTCACAATCCCTGGAGAGATGGTTCACTAATAGACCGAGGGATAAGTAATTCGACGCATCCAGAGACAGATCATGAATGTTTGGAATCCATAGTATGCAAGGAGACATTGCTTTTGCTAATTCGAGTTGAAAGGTGATATAAAAGCGGTCTACCATATCCACCTCCTCATTCGTCATAGTTAGCAGCTCCCCATCAATATCCTCACTATCCTCACTATCATCAATATCCTCAATATCCTCACTATGATGAGTATGATGAGCACCACTATTATCAAAAATATCCTCACCATCACTATCATCATAAATATCCTCAAAAAATTGAGGCCTTTCATCCAGGAACTTGTTCGGAACTACTGTAATGAAAGGAAGATAGGAGTTTGTCGCTAGGTATTTGACCAAATAGGATCGTCCAGTTCCTATAGAACCTATCACTAAAATACCCCTAGAGGGGGATAGGCCTAAGCGGAGTGAAAAGGGTTTTCCATGAGATGGGAAATGAAAACTATTAGCCCCAAACGAGGTTTGTGAATAAGTGATTGTCTGATAATGCGCAAGGAATACTCGTCTTTCTGCTAAAGAGGGTCTATGAAACTCATAATTCATTAGATACTTTTTATGAATGTCAACTAAGTATCGTAAGTAAACCGATCCTGGTTGTTCAATCATTTGATAACTAGAACCATTCTTTGATAAATGATCACTATCAGTCAGACTCCATAGAATTTTATCAATCCTTTTTTCTTTCCTTAAGATGGAGAACTGAACCAAGAATTCTCTTTCGGCATCATCAATCGAATCAGTATTCGCGACCCAGGATTCGATCTTATCATCAATCCAACCACTGTTCACATTTTTTCTTTTTCTTAGTAATGAATAGATCTCTTTACTTGTACGACTTAGATGTCTCGTATTTCTCGAAAAAGTGATTCGATTGATGGGATTGGGTATGATACTTAGGAAATCGATGATATCAATGAGATTGATATTCCAATATTTCTTCTTAGAAGGTATTGATTTGACCCCATAAGCGGGACCACCACCCGATAGCATCTTGCCGCCAAAAGCCCGTATTTCTTCTAGAAAATATCCTAAAGCAGCTAGAAAGAGATTCTTTAACCAGAAAGAATTCAGTTCAGATGTAGGATACCTATCCAGAAGTTTTCGCAACTCAATCATGTATGATGGAATCATCAAAGATTTGATCTTTTCCAACTCTGTCTGTAACTCCCTAGAGGCTCGGGAAACAACGAGAAGATGTCTACGAACGATATATCCAGCAACAAGAAGAAGGAAAAGGATTGAATAGAGCAACTCCCGAACATTTGGTGATCCCGGAAATTCCCATATCAATGAAACGGGTGACTCATTATCTCGACGAAGCATTTCTTCGGACAGAAGAAGATTATGTAAACACTTACTCGAAATCTCGCTTATCAGATTCCTTTGTGGAAGAAGAATCTCCCGCAATTTGTTCTGAAGAATTGGCCATGATATATCTATATCTAATCTATCTATAATATCTTCAAAAAGGGATAACAATTTTTGACTGCTACTTAGTATCGCTATCCTCAATAGGTCTGAATTATATACTTTTTTGAAAGTATCTAAAAGAATGAAATTGAGATATTTGTACCCTGTCGAAGTAAAGAACCATGGCATATATGTTTGAAACATATTTGAGAGAGTTGAAAAAGCACTATAGGTTCTATACATCTGCCCTTCCTCAACGCATTTATTTAGATAAAGACTCCGTTTTTTCCTCTTTTCGGATGGTAATAAATATTTCTCAGAGTCAATCAAACCCATCTTTGAATTGAAATTGAGAAACTGATGCAAGTTCTTCCCTTCTGAATCAGATGGATTCATATCTGAAAGAGCTTGACAATAAATTCTTTCAAAATTGACTAATTGTCCCTCTCTTAGAGGTGTTCCAAAAATGTCTGCGATCGAGTAAAGAGCTCTACGAACGAATGGAGCGGATCGAATTGGAAAATGAAAAGATTTGTCCAAGTTATCCGGTTCGGCACCACTCGGCGGAAAATTCTTAGGTATGCATATCTTAGATACCTGTGACTCGATCGGTGAAATAGTATCTTTTTCCAAAAAAACATCTTTTTTTTTACCGACGTGCAAAGAAAATATTTTGTTGCGAATGAAAAAGATATTGAGGAATTGTCCATACGTAAGATCATAATTATTGATAGGGGTCCTTTCCACATAAAAAGGGAATCCTTTGTTACAATAGAACCAGAAGTGATGTGGATTATTCAAGAATCGAAGTCGATTTGCTTTATAAAAAGAGGATATCAATGAACTTCTATGAAATGGTTTCACGGGATTCAGCCAATTGTCTCGATCGTGGGATATCATTGAGAAATAGGAATCGGTCTTCTCAAAAGATTTCCTGCGATTTTTTCTAGTATGGAATGAGTCAATCATCCACTTCGGTATCTTATTGAACAAAAACGGTGATACTCTTCCTCCATTGATCAAGAATTTCGATTTTTGGGAAGTATCATGATCATCCAATAAGAAGGGTTTCAATTTATTCAAATGAACGATTTGAAGACCTATTGATTCTAACAACTGATTGAAGCGTTGATCAGTTGGACCCTTCAACTCATAGATGTGGATCTCGGACCTATGAATGGGGCTATTCCCGATACTCACAAAGAAAAAAGGAAGTGACCTAAACAAAAAGAAAAGAAGCGACTTGGACAAATTGGACAAATAGGACAAAAGGGGAAGTAACTTCGACAAAAGGAAACGAAGTGACTTAGAAGGATCTTTTTTGTCGAAAAATTCCGACCAATACCAATCAATTTTTTCGATAACCTCAGACCAATCAATTTTTTTTTTGATAACCTCCGACCAATACCAATCAATTTTTTCGATAACCTCAGACCAATCAATCAAATATTGATTAATACCTAATCGATCGAAGACTACTTGAAAACGGCTCTTCTGCTCAGAAACGAAATGTTCCAAATCCTCCTGGAAACTCTTGCTCCCATTGGACCATTTGTATCTATATGCATCAGGATCCCGATTCATGGATCTCTCGCTTCGAGAAATAAGAGGATCGAACCATTTCTTATGACTCTTTTTCAAATTCGATAAATGTTGGTTGATCGTAAATTTCCTTTGAGTTCTCTGATTCAGAGTATCATTTCCTATTTGATCCCTTTGAATTCCGTATTCGAAGTTGCAATCGGATCTATTCATTAAAAAGAATCGATTTGATACATTTCTTATGTACCCATGGATGCTATATTGGATTGGAATCAGATTTTGGATCAATCTATGTTGATTGAATGCCTTCAGTATGGTGTTGATAGCAAATACCACTCTTTTTGGTTTTGGATCTTCCAAAGCATTCCCGCAGGAGATCTGGACCCCTTTTTTTCTGATCCTTCGATAAAAAGATTCATTTTCTTCAGAAAACATAGGAGGTAGAACCAATAAAGATTTCTTTGTCGATTCATCCCTGGAGTTGAATACCTCGTTCAAGAATTTTTTTTGATCCAATCCGCAGGAATCAATAGAAAAGGCAAAACCCTTATGATACACCAGATCCGGCTCGGTTATTGATAGAGTGAATAGATCTGCCACTCCTTGAAATCTCTCTTCTGATTCAAAATCGTGGCGCCCCACGTATCCTCCCCTCTTCCGGTCATGGAATAGATGAAATAAATCAAAAAATGGATTTTGGTTCAAGAATGAAATCTTGTTGGAACTGCCCATATCCGGTTCATCCTTCGGAACCCTATCACATCCCGGATTTGATGCAATAGGATGAATTGTGACGGTATTTTGTAAATACGCAATTATCTTGAATATATCAATGATTTCTTTTTTTTCCGATCGCCGGGATGGGACAAAAGAAAGATCTTGTTGTTTCTTCAATAATTTCTGATCTCTGGTGGACCTCTTAGTAGGATTCGAACCCAGATGAAGTTCTGACCATCTGTCAGAGAAAAAAGAACGAATTGATCTTGTAGGATTCCCAAGAAATTCTTCGATTTCTTCCGGAAGCGGATGATTATTCATCTGCTTCTCACGTTCCGTGAATAGCCGGGACATTGAGGAATCTCCAGAAAGGCTTTTCGGGAATCGGTCTGATTCTATCTCTGCTCCTTCCGTTTGAAGAAAGGAAGGATCCCAAAGAATCGACCCTTCTTTTTGAATCTCTCTTTGATTGATCCATGTGTGATATTCCGAATCCTTATTACGAATGGAATCGAAATGATCTATGGATTGATCAAAAGATCCTTTCAATTGGCTAGAATCCCTTACTTGAACGAAATTAGATCTTGTGGAATCATATTGCATATTTGACGATACATTCCATACCTTGCTAAACAAGCGAAAAAACCGATCCTTGTTTATCAACCACACATTGTCTAAGCAAATCCAATTCTCTCTCGACACCTTCCTAAAGAAATCTGATTCGTGCGGATTCTTCTTCCAACTAACGAAGAGATCTTGGCGGAATTGCCACATATGAAATTGAATACAATTTTGCAGCAAAGAAATACCACACTTGTTTCTCGAGAAGAGATGGGAAAGATGCTCAATATCATTTGATTGAATAGTTGACCCAGCTCCTTGTTGTTTGAAGAAACCCTCCACTTCAATTGGTCTTTTTTCACGAAAAGAAGACATAAGATAACAAATCCAGTGTTTCACTAAGATTTCAAATAGCTGTCCCGAATTCAAGTTGATTATGTTTCGCTTATTTCTCGGAGAAAGACGATCAAACAATTCCCAATCATGGTCCTTGCGGATCCGATCATCCGTATAGGAAACAAAAGAAGACTCCAGATATTTGATATCTTTCTCTTTGAATGAGATCTCAATTACAGCCAGGGTTTCATTAGATATCTTACAAATAGAATCCCTCTTTTTTCCGACCCGGTTCCTCCACCACCGCGAACCCCAGTTAGATTCAGGCATGATACACTTTTTCGTTTTAGTTATTGGGAGAACCCAAGTACTCTCTTTCGGATCCATGAAACAACTCTCAGAGATCTTTTTCCCTTTTGGAAGATACAGGAGCGAAACAATCAACCTATTGATAGACCCAAAAGATTTTTCCAATGGAGCATTTCTGGGTCCAAAGGAATTCCTAGGCAGAAGCCCCATCAAATATAGATTTTTTCTTTCGACCATTTCTCGATTATGCATGCGATAGAGAAGGACCACTACTACAAGCAGTACTAGACCTTTGGTCGTCAATACTGCACCTTTGACTAGACCCTTGATCGTCAGTACTGCCCCTTTGATCGTGAAATACCGATTGCTTCTTGACCCCTGTGAATCGCGTGAGAGTAAACTCCTCCAAATTAGGGGGTCGAAGAGTTTCATAAAACGTTCTTGCTCGAAAAAAATAGAAACGATAGTTCTAACTGAATCGACTTGGGTCCACGAATCTAACAAATCGTGAGAGTTCTTGACCTCTCTTAACATCTCTCTCAATTCGAAGATCCAGGGTTGAAATGGATCTTGTTGTGAAATTTTATGCTTCATTTTGAGTGCCTCCCCATTATAAATATTGAATATAAAGTAAAAGAAAATAGGTTTCCATTTCTTTAGGTAATCTCCGATACGATAGTTCTTTCTTCTATGATATTTCTTTATGATATTTCTTTTACAATATTTCTTTCTTTATTCTATGATAATCCCCCTTATGCATCCATGGCTGAATGGTTAAAGCGCCCAACTCATAATTGGCAAATTTGCGGGTTCAATTCCTGCTGGATGCACGACAACGGGAATGTTCAATACGTCTATTGGAATTGGCTTTGTATCAATGGAATCTCATCATCCATACCAATTCGTTATGTGTTATGTATGGTATATTCATATCATAAGTATAGAAACAGTTAGAGGGAGAATTCTTATCGAAACTGGAACTCATAGGGAAGAAAATAGATTTATGGATAAAATTAAATATGCAGTATTTACAGAAAAAACTGTTCGGTTATTGAGGAAGAATCAATATACTTCTAATGTCGAATCAAAGTCAACTAGGACAGAAATAAAGCGTTGGGTCGAACTCTTTTTTGGTGTCAAGGTAATAGCTATGAATAGTCATCGAATCCCGGGAAAGAGTCGAAGAAGGAGACCCCTTAGAGGGCATAAAATGCATTACAAACGTATGATTATTACGCTTCAAGCGGGTTATTCTATTCCATCTATTAGCTTAGAAAGAAAAGAAATGAATTTCACTCAAAATACTTCATAACACGGCGATACATTTATATAAAACTTCTACCCCGAACACGCGAAATGCAACTGTTGGAATTCAAGTGAAATCCAATCCACGAAACAATTTGATCTCTGGACAGCGTCGTTGTGGTAAAGGTCGTAATGCCAGAGGAATCATTACCTCAAGGCATAGAGGGGGAGGTCATAAACGTCTATACCGTAAAATAGATTTTCAACGAAAGAAAAAAGACATATCTGGTAGAATCGTAACCATAGAATACGACCCTAATCGAAATGCATACATTTGTCTCATACACTATGGGGATGGTGAGAAGAGATATATTTTACATCCCAGGGGGGCTCTAATTGGGGATACCATTCTTTCTGGTACAGAAGTTCCTATCTCAATGGGAAATGCCCTACCTTTGAGTGCGGTTTGAACTATTAATTTACGTAATTGGAAGTAACCAATTAGGTTTACGACGAAACCTAGAAATCGATCACCCACCCAAATTGAGTACCTCTACGGGATAGACCTCAACAGAAAACTGAAGAGTAACAACAGCAAGTGATTGAGTTCAGTAGTTCCTTATAGAAAATTATTGACTCTAGAGATATGGTAATATGGAGAAAACATAATTGTTTGAAGCACCGACAGAACCGGAAGCGCCCCTTGTTTCAAAGAGAGGAGGCCGAGTTATTCACATTTCATTTGATGGTCAGAGGCGAATTGAAAGCCAAGCATTGAGAATTCGACCCCCGGGGGAAAAGTAGAGATGTCTCCTACGTTACCTGAAATATGTGAAAGTTTTGACGTAATTTGATAGAGTCATTCGGTCTGAGTGCTACATGAAAAACATAAGCCAGATGAAGGAACAGAGAGACCTAGGATGTAGAAGATCATAACATGAGTGATTCGATTCGGCAGATTTTTGGACTCCTTTATCTCAACTCCTATGGTACTTCATCATACGATTTATATAAGATAGGATCCATCTACCTAGATATCATCACATACATCCAGAAAGCCGTATGCTTTGGAAGAGGCTTGTACAGTTTGGGAAGGGATTTTGATTGATCAATAGGAAGAATCTACTTCAACCGATATGCCCTTAGGCACGGCCATACATAACATCGAAATCACACTTGGAAAGGGGGGACAATTAGCGCGAGCTGCGGGTGCTGTAGCGAAACTGATAGCAAAAGAGGGTAAATCAGCCACACTAAAATTACCATCTGGAGAGGTCCGTTTGATATCCAAAAACTGTTCAGCAACAGTCGGACAAGTGGGTAATGTTGGGGTGAACCAGAAAAAATTAGGTAGAGCCGGATCTAAGCGTTGGCTAGGCAAGCGTCCTGTAGTAAGAGGGGTCGTTATGAACCCCGTAGACCATCCCCACGGGGGTGGGGAAGGGAGGGCCCCGATTGGTAGAAAAAAACCCACAACCCCTTGGGGTTATCCTGCGCTTGGAAGAAGAAGTAGAAAAAGGAATAGATATAGTGATAGTTTGATTCTTCGTCGCCGTAGTAAATAGGAGAACATTGAAAATCAAAATTGAAAATCAAATAGGTCTCTTTGTCCTTACAAAATAAAATAAAGTCTTTACAAAAAAAAAGATAGGAGTAAGTAGCCGTGACACGTTCACTAAAAAAAAATCCTTTTGTAGCTAATCATTTATTGAGAAAAATTGAGAAGCTCAACATAAGGGCAGAAAAAGAAATAATCATAACTTGGTCCCGGGCATCTACCATTATACCCATAATGATCGGCCATACAATTGCTATTCATAATGGAAAAGAGCATTTGCCTATTTATATAACAGATAGTATGGTAGGTCACAAATTGGGAGAATTCGCACCTACTCTGACTTTCCGGGGGCATACGAGAAGTGATAAAAAATCTCGTCGTTAATGTTAATAAAGTGAATATAGGTGCTCATCCTTTATTGATGAGAGGTGAACCTTATGATAAAGATAGAACCAGAGGCAGAAGTATACGCCTTAGGTCAACATATACCTATGTCTGCTCACAAAGCGCGAAGAGTAATTGATCAGATTCGGGGGCGCCTCTATGACGAAACACTTATGATACTAGAACTCATGCCGTATCGAGCACGTTATCCGATTTTTCAATTAGTTTCTTCCGCTGCAGCAAATGCTGCTCACAATCGGGGTTTCAACAAAACGTCTTTAATTATTAGTCAAGCCGAAGTGAACGAGGGTACTATTGTGAAAAAGTTAAAACCTCGAGCTAAAGGACATAGTTATCCGATAAAAAGGCCTACCTGCCATATAACTATTGTATTGCAAGATATATCCAAAGAGAGAAAGTTTGCCATATGGTCAAAAAAAGGGGGATGGATATATAAAGAGCTGTTTATAGATATTCAAGAGAGGTATCACTATATGCTATACAATATGATAAATCAGGACAGAATGATATGGGCTAATAGCAAGCGCGAGGCCATATGGGACAAAAAATAAATCCACTAGGTTTCAGGCTTGGTACAAGCCAAAGCCATCATTCCCTTTGGTTTGAACAACCAAAATATTATTTTGAGGGACTCCAGGAAGATAAAAAAATACGGGATTATATTCAGAATTTTTTACAAGAAAATATGAGAATATCCGCCGGTGTCGAGGGAATTGGACGTATAGAGATTCAAAAAGGCATCGACCTGATCCAGGTCATTATATATATGGGATTCCCAAACTTATTAAAAGAGGAGAAATCTCAAGCAATTAAAGAATTACAGAGCAATGTACAAACAATATGTAACTCTCTCAATTCTCTAAACCGAAAAGTTAACATTGCAATAATAAGAATTAAAGAACCTTATGGACACCCTAAAATTCTTGCAGAATATCTAGCCGAACAATTAAAGAATAGAGTTCCTTTTCGAAAGGCCATACAAAAGGCTATTGAATTAACTGAAAAAACAGGGACAAAGGGAATTCAAATCCAAATCGCAGGACGTATTGAAGGAAACGAAATTGCACGTGTCGAATGGATTAGAAAAGGTAGGGTTCCCCTGCAAACCATTCGAGCGAAAATTGACTATTGTTCCTATACAGTTCGAACTATTTATGGAGCACTGGGCATCAAAATTTGGATATTTACAGACGAGCGGTAATGGCCCTTTGATTATCTTTACCTTCTATCCAATCTATCTGGAAATGAAAGAAAGAATGGAACACAAAAATAATGAAGGAGTTTGTTATTTTTTCGTTCAATAAAAAAAAAAACAGAGAAATTAGAATTCTTCGAGTCTAATTTGAATTCTAAAGGAGTTTTGAATAAAAAATTGATTGAATTTTTGGTAGAATTGCTATGCTTAGTGTGTGACTCGTTGGTTTTTTTTGAGATTCAGGTTAGGATTAAAAGGGGGACTAGCCCGTAGTATCAACTAATAATTATAGAACTAATATAATAACCAACCCATTGCTTCCTATTATCTGGATCTAAGGAACCAGTCACTATATGATGAATCGATCATATCGTTGTAGCAACTGAAAAAAAAAATATTTTTGACATAAGATACAAAAAGAAATCAATCAGATCAGAAAGTTGTAAAGCAAAAAGGGATACGGATAATATGGAAGGGTGAGAGAAAAAAAAAAAAAAAGAAAATATTAATGATATATAATTCCAATATGATGTATGGTCTATGAATCATCTCATAAAAAAAAAGGCAATGTAATAAAGCATAGATATAGATTCGTCCAGAATTAGTAATTAGATTAGATGCATGCATCTAATTCATAAGAAAAAAAAAAAAGAGCCCCGAGTCAATAAAGACTGAGGAGATTGGCTCAGGAACAAATGAAATTAGAAGCTCTATTGCAAAGTTTGGACCTAGCCATTAATTGAGAAGCGGTGGGAACGACAGAACCTGTGACTCCAAAGGATTCTATTGAAAACGAATCCTAATGATTCATTGGGTGGGATGGCGGAACGAACCAAGAATCAATTCATTTATTCTGAGAGGTCATGGGATGACCCTACGAATAAAAGATATAATAGATTAAAAGAGTCAATATTCGCCCGCGAAAGATTATTGGAATTATTGCTAAGTTTTGGGCCGATTTCCTCAATCAATTTTATTTTTTGCATTATACTTTAATAAAAAACACAAAAAAAATATTTCATTTCAATAGAAATCAACTTCGAATTTTCTATACATAGACAAGCAGGGTATAACAATTTCTACGTGAGAGATTCGATCTCAAAAAATCCCCAGATTTCCTAATCATTAGCCCCGCAGAGCTTTGGTTCACATTTTGCTATTCCTAAGCTAGATTGACGAGCCAACTATTCAAGCCGTCTCTCTTCTTATGAGCTCGGCGAAAGCTAAATGATATGGGCAGACTCTGGTATCAAGAATTTTTGGTCATTTTTTTTTTTTTCGTTTCATTCGCGAGGAGCTGGATGAGAAGAAACTCTCATGTCCGGTTCTGCAGTAGAGATGGCATTGAGAAAGAACCATCAACTATAACCCCAAAAGAACCAGATTCCGTAAACAACATAGAGGAAGAATGAAGGGAATAGCTTCTCGAGGCAATCGTATTTGTTTCGGTAGATACGCTCTTCAGGCACTTGAACCTGCTTGGATTACATCTAGACAAATAGAAGCGGGCCGAAAATCAATGACACGATATGCGCGTCGTGGTGGAAAAATATGGATACGTATATTTCCCGACAAACCTGTTACAGTAAGACCCACCGAAACACGCATGGGTTCGGGGAAAGGCTCTCCCGAATTTTGGGTATCTGTTGTTAAACCAGGTCAAATACTTTATGAAATGGGCGGAATATCAGAAATGGTAGCCAGAGAAGCGATTACAATAGCTGCGTCCAAAATGCCTATACAAACACAATTCATTATTGCGGGATCGGAATGTGTAACCAAAATAAAGGGACCTTCGTGATGAAAAAACAACTTAGGTTTTTTACTTTTTTTATGAACAAAAAATATTTCTTCCTTTTTTTTCATGCAAAGGGCAAAGAAAAAAAATGATTCAAACTCAAACCCATTTAAATGTAGCAGACAACAGCGGGGCTAGAGAATTAATGTGTATTCGAATCATAGGAGCTAGTAATCGACGATATGCTCATATCGGTGACGTTGTTGTTGCTGTAATCAAAGAAGCAGTTCCCCACACGTCTCTACAAAGATCAGAAGTGATCAGAGCTGTAATTGTCCGTACATGTAAAGAACTCAAACGTGACAACGGTATGATAATAAAATATGATGACAATGCGGCAGTTGTCATTGACAAAGAAGGAAATCCAAAAGGAACTCGAGTTTTTGGTGCGATCGCTCGGGAATTGAGACAGTTGAATTTTACGAAAATAGTTTCATTAGCTCCTGAAGTATTATAAATACCTACTATTACTACTAGATGAGACTATGATTTAGTAGGGTATCTGAAAAAGATTCAACGAAAATGACTTGACTTTGTAGAATTGATTAGTAGATTGTGTCTCACGCATATACCTTAAAAAAAAAAAAAGAAAGTAGAACATGTTGATTAGATGAAAATTCGGAGGCACTAATAATTTGAGTCATGGGCAAGGATACTATTGCAGACCTAATAACGGCTATACGGAATGCTGACATGGATAAAAAGAGAACGGTTCGAGTTGCATCTACGAAAATTACCGAAACCATTGTGAAAATACTTCTACAAGAAGGCTTTATTGAAAATGTAAGAACACATCGAGAAAGTCATAAAAATTTCTTGGTTTCAACGCTGCGACATAGAAGAAATAGGAAAGGCCCATATAGAACTATTTTAAAACGTATTAGTCGACCCGGCCTACGAATCTATTCCCACTATCACAAAATTCCTAGGATTTTAGGAGGGATGGGGATTGTAATTCTTTCCACTTCTCGAGGTATAATGACAGACCGAGAGACTCGATTAGAAAGAATAGGGGGAGAAATTTTGTGTTATATATGGTAATCTTTCTGGTATCCGCGGATAAGGAACTCCCTAACTTAAAACTTACGTTTTTTTTTTTTGAAAAAAGGGATAGGTATATAGAATGAAAGAAAAAAAAAATCGACTTACCAAGGTTTAATCACTGAATCACTTGAAAATGGTATATTTCGAATTCATTGTAGATAATGAAGATCTGATCCTGGGTTATCTTTCAGGAAGGATACGAGGTACTTTTATACGAACACTACCGGGGGATAGGATCAAAATTAACATAAATAGTTATGATTGAACGAGGGGACACATAATTTATAGACTCAGGAATAAAGATTCAAACGATTAGGCG